GAATTTAAAATTTTTCATTCGCGAGGAGCCGGATGAGAAGAAACTCTCATGTCCAGTTCTGCAGTAGAGATGGAATTACGTAAAATACCATCAACTATAACCCAAAAAGAACTAGATTCCGTAAACAACATAGAGGAAGACTGAAAGGAATATCTTATCGAGGAAATCGTATTTCTTTTGGAAGATATGCCCTTCAGGCACTTGAACCCGCTTGGATCACGTCTAGACAAATAGAAGCGGGGCGGCGAGCGATGACACGAAATGCACGTCGTGGCGGAAAAATATGGGTACGTATTTTTCCAGACAAACCGGTTACAGTAAGGCCTGCCGAAACCCGTATGGGTTCGGGAAAAGGATCGCCCGAATATTGGGTAGCTGTTGTCAAACCGGGTCGAATACTTTATGAAATAAGTGGGGTAGCAGAAAATATCGCCCGAAGGGCTATCTCAATAGCGGCATCTAAAATGCCTATACGAACTCAATTCATTATTTCAGGTATAGGAACGTAGAACCAAATCTTTTGACAAACAATATTACTTTTTCTTTTTAGTCCTTTGCATTGAAAGAACAGATAAAAAAATATGATTCAACCTCAGACCTATTTGACTGTAGCAGACAACAGCGGAGCTAAAAAACTGATGTGTATTCGAATCATAGGAGCTAGCAATCGTCGATATGCTCGTATTGGCGATGTTATTGTTGCTGTGATCAAAGAAGCAATACCCAATTCACCCTTAGAAAGATCAGAAGTAATAAGAGCTGTAATTGTACGTACCTGTAAAGAACTCAAACGTGCCAACGGTATGATAATAAGATATGATGACAACGCTGCAGTTATCATTGATCAAGAAGGAAATCCAAAAGGAACTAGAGTTTTTGGTGCAATTGCACGGGAATTGAGACAAAAGTTTACCAAAATAGTTTCATTAGCTCCGGAGGTATTATAAGAAAGAATAAGAAATAGGATATTTGAATGAATATAGTAGACTGTCTATCACGTATATACCTTTCATTTTTTAATTTTTTTTTTAATCCATAACAGAAAAAATTTTAATAAAAAATTCTGAAAAAACATGCCGATTATACCAAAATTTGGAGACACCGCTAATTTTAGTTCATCATGGGTAGGGACACTATTGCTGATATAATAACCTCTATACGAAATGCTGATATGAATAGAAAAGGAACTGTTCGAATAGCATCGACTAACATCACCGAAAACATTGTTAAAATACTTTTACGAGAAGGCTTTATTGAAAACGTGAGAAAACATCAAGAAAGAAACAACTATTTTTTGGTTTTAACCCTACGACATAGAAGAAATAGGAAAGGACCATATAAGAATACTTTATATTTAAAAAGAGTCAGTCGACCTGGTCTACGAATATATTCTAACTTTCAGGGACTTCCTAGAATTTTAGGAGGAATGGGAATTGTAATTCTTTCTACCTCTCGCGGTATAATGACAGATCGGGAGGCTCGACGAGAAGGAATTGGCGGAGAAATTTTATGTTATATATGGTAATCTCTCTAATATCTGAATTAGATAGACAATTGCCTATAATTGTGACTAAAAAAGACAAAGTACAGGTTATCTAATATCTCTGCTCTCTTAGTTGATACGTTAAGGAGGTTTTGCTTGAAATGAAAGAGCAAAAAAAGATTCATGAGGATTTGATTACTGAATCATCCGGCCCCTAACAGTCTATTCTGAGTTCCTTTAGATAACGATACGATGGAGTTATAGACAGATCCTACCCAGGGAGTTAAAATTGAAGTAAGCCTTTATGATTGAACCCGAGGGGATATTATAGACTTCGCGCTAAAGATTCCAATGCTTAAGTTTTTTTTAACTTCAATGATCCGTTTCGTTTCAATACAATTCAAGATGAAAAATAGCAAGAAACTTATTTTCTTCCAACAACTAGATTCAGAATTTAAAGTAAGGAATGACAAATATGAAAATAAGAGCTTCTGTTCGTAAAATTTGTGAAAAATGTCGGCTGATTCGCAGACGGGGACGAATTATAGTCATTTGTTCTAACCCAAAACATAAACAACGACAAGGATAACCATTCTACTATACTCAAAATACTAAAAAGCACTCTCTAAAAGATTTGAGTAATGTAAAAAAAAATAAAGAATTTGTTTTGACATGAAATGGATATATCCATATATCTCTGACTCATATTTCTGAAATGATAAAAGATGGCAAAACCTATACCCAAAATTGGTTCACGTAGAAATGGACGTATTAGTGCACGTAAAAGTACACGTAAAATACCAAAAGGAATTATTCATGTTCAAGCAAGTTTCAATAATACCATTGTGACTGTTACAGATGTACGAGGTCGCGTTGTTTCTTGGGCTTCCGCCGGTACGTGTGGATTCCGCGGTACAAAAAGGGGAACACCCTTTGCAGCTCAAACCGCGGCCGGAAATGCTATTCGTACAGTGGTGGAGCAGGGCATGCAACGAGCAGAAGTCATGATAAAAGGTCCTGGTCTCGGAAGAGATGCAGCATTACGAGCTATTCGTAGAAGCGGTATACTATTAAGTTTCGTACGCGATGTAACCCCCATGCCACACAATGGCTGTAGGCCTCCTAAAAAAAGACGTGTGTAAAAATGGAAGAGATTTCAAGAGAAATAAACGATTCAAAGATAATAATAATATTACTATGGTTCGAGAGAAAATAAGAGTATCTACTCGGACACTGCAGTGGAAGTGTGTTGAATCAAGAACAGATAGTAAATGTCTTTATTATGGGCGCTTTATTCTTTCTCCACTTATGAAAGGTCAAGCTGATACCATAGGCATTGCAATGCGCAGAGTTTTACTTGGCGAAATGGAAGGAACATGTATCACACGTGCAAAATCTGAGAAAATACCCCATGAATACTCTACTATCATAGGTATTCAAGAATCAGTCCATGAAATTTTAATGAATTTAAAAGAAATCATAGTGAGAAGTAATCTATATGGAATTTGTGAAGCGTCTATTTATGTTCGGGGCCCTAGATGCGTAACTGCTCAAGATATCATCTTACCACCCTATGTAGAAATTATTGATAATACACAACATATAGCTAACTTGACGGAACCAATTGATTTGTGTATTGAATTACAACTCGAGCGAAATCGCGGATATCATATAAAAACGCCAACTAACTTTCAAGACGGAAGTTATCCTATAGATGCTCTATTCATGCCTGTTCGAAACGTGAATCATAGTATTCATTCTTATGGGAATGGGAATGAAAAACAAGAAATACTTTTTCTCGAAATATGGACAAATGGCAGTTTAACTCCGAAAGAAGCACTTTATGAAGCCTCCCGGAATTTCATTGATTTATTGATTCCTTTTCTACATGCAGAAGAAGAAAACTTACATTTAGAGGACAATCAACATAAAGGGTCTTTACCACCCTTTACCTTTCATGATAGATTAACTCAACTCAGTAAAGACAAAACAAGAAAAGCATTGAAATATATTTTTATTGACCAATTAGAATTGCCACCTAGGATCTATAATTTCCTCAAAAAGTCCAATATATATACATTAGCGGACCTTTTGAATAACAGTCAAGAAGATCTTATTAAAATGGAACCTTTTGACAGAGAAGACGTAAAAAAAATATTAGATACTTTAGAAAAATATTTTGGAATTTTCTTTGATTTAACAAAAACGAAAAATAAAAGATGAAAAAAATGGATTCAATTTGACAGAATAAATAAAAAATTGGAGTGAATAGATCGATGTATCTAGGGAAAATTCACTTTGAAAGCGACGATTCCCTAGATACAAATATTGTGCTATTTCACAATTGAATCAATTTAAAAAAGACCTAAAGTTAGAGATTTATCAATAGGTAATGTTGCTCCAATACCTAACCAAAGGGCCAATACGGTACCAACCAAAAAGACGGTTGTAGCTACTGGACGACGAAATGGATTTTGAAATTTATTAACATTCTCTAAAAAAGGAACTGTTAATAATCCCGCAGGTACTGAAACCATTAAAAGAACGCCTAATAACTTATTAGGTACTGTACGAAGTATTTGAAATACAGGAAAAAAATACCATTCAGGTAATATTTCCAAAGGAGTTGCAAACGGATCCGCTGGCTCACCAATCATTGATGGTTCTAAAACCGCTAAGCCTACGGTACATGCAATAGTACCTAGAATTACTACGGGAAAAATATATAAAAGATCATTAGGCCATGCGGGCTCCCCATAATAATTATGACCCATTCCTTTTGCCAATTTAGCCCTTAATACAGGATCAGTCAAATCAGGTTTTTTTGTTAGTAGGATAGGTGAATTTTTATAGATATTCAATTCATCCCCCGAAAGAGCCGGACATGCTGATTTTTCATCATCCGGCTCGAGCCAGAATCAAAAGAACCGAACGGATCTAGAATATAGATCTTATCCATATGAAAGGTTATTCAGGAAGGATTTAGGTTCTTACAAATAAATGCTCAACACCCAAGTAGGCTTACTTGGTTGATCATGATCAAATGCTTTCTGGGTCGTCTCATACCTTGTGGTTTATTTTTATCTCCAAAATATTTGGAAATTTGTACTTTTATTCAAAATTTTTATATTTAAAAGTTTAAATAAAGGGTTTACTTGTTACTAATATAGCCTAGCCCTGATTCTTCTTTAGATCCCTTGTTTCACTCCGATAGTATCATCAATCAGGTCAATGCAGAGGAAATGGCTGCATTTCAATACTATTCAAACGATTATTTTAAATTAGTAATATTATAATTATATTATATATAACATAAATAAATAATAATAAAAGATAAAAATGTTTGGATAAATAGAATCCAAAATCACACATTCGACTAGATCTTACGGAGCCCTTTCATGCATGACATGATTCAGGTTTGATCATAGAAAAAATTCTCTTCACACGAACCAGCCTATCCTTGGTATAGAACTTACTTATATGGTGGTTGGACAAAAGACACATTAATTTCAATGTAGCAGAAAGGGGCCTATATCTGCGCAGCCTAATCAATAGTTCAAGTCACACACTCCCATAATCCATTTTATTTTCGGAGAATTACCTTCAACTAGTGATATAGTGATATTATGTTAAATAACTAAATACAATATCAATATTATAGAGTTGAAAGAAAATGTCCAAATACATGGATTATTGTTTTCAATAATCCATACATGTAGCAATGAAATACTATTGTTTTAGTCTTCCCCCAAATGAAAATGAACAATGAGGAGAGATTACAAATATCTAGAATATACTCTTTTTTTGATTCTATAAGGGACCAGAAATACCTTGTTTACGTATCATTAAAAAATGCATTAACATAAATACGGCAGTAAGAAGAGGCAATACAAAAGTATGTAAACTATAAAAACGAGTCAAAGTAGATTGTCCCACACTAGCACTTCCACGCAATAACTCTACCAAAGGCGATCCTACTACAGGAATAGCGTCAGGTACACCGGTTACAATTTTGACTGCCCAATAACCAATTTGGTCCCGAGGTAAGGAATAACCAGTTACACCAAAAGATGCGGTCAATACAGCCAGAACCACGCCTGTAACCCAAGTCAATTCGCGAGGTTTTTTAAAGCCACCGGTAAGATACACGCGAAATACATGCAGTATCATCATTAGAACCATCATACTTGCTGACCACCGATGAACTGATCGTATTAACCAACCAAAGTTAGCTTCCGTCATTATATATTGAACAGAAGCAAAAGCCTCGGTAACGGTTGGACGATAATAAAAAGTCATAGCAAAACCTGTAGCTACTTGTACTAAAAAACAAGTCAGCGTAATGCCTCCTAGACAATAAAAAATGTTGACATGAGGAGGAACATATTTACTAGTTATATCATCTGCAATCGCCTGAATCTCGAGACGTTCTTCAAACCAATCATATACTTTATTGAGATAGGTAAAACGCTAACAGCCCCCCTCTAAGAACCATATAGGAGAATTTTTTCTCGTACGGCTCAAGCAAACACACCCAAATAAAGTTTCTTAATCTCTGATTTTTGATTTTCGGAAGATACGCAGGAATAAAAATCGGAAAGGAAAGTTTTTCTTTTTGCGGTGATAATGCCAATATATCAAGTCGGCTCATCCATCTTTCTCTTAATTGTTACTATAGGCCTCTTGAATATTCTCTTTTCCTATTTTTTATCTTTGATTTGTTATTTTTTTTTTTTTTAATGCGGCTTTTTTATCAGTGATAGGAATTTATCTTGTTAAGACCCTATGAATTGATTGAAACCCTAGATTCATACTATAACCACGATGACTCACTAAAACCTAAACGCTAATTCCAAGGATTCCTTGAGTAAGAACCTTTGGAGCATCACTTATTCAATCAATCGGAAATGACTAAAAATACCAAAAATTGTATCTATTTTTTTTATAGTCATTATAGAGTTTGAAAGAATATAAATCTTTCGATTTATAACGTCTAATTCTTTTTTTGCAAAGAAAAAATTGATTGGATCCGATCGCGAGGTCTGAATATTAAATAAATATGAATCATAGTTCAAATTTTTCTTCATCCATTTTAGATATTACGTGTTCCAGATAAAAAAAATATCTGACGAAGTAGAACCATCTCTATCAGGATAAGATGACAGACTCGTTCTCTGTACTATCAATAGGATCCATTCTAACAAGTCACACACTCATATTCCAGAAATACAGAAGGAAAAAAATTCCGCGATCGAACTGCCAAAAAGAGGCGTTAGAAATAGAAAAGGTAGTCCTTAAAATTTTTTTGTATTAAAAGGGTAGAACTTCTTCGTTCTTTTGAATTCCCCTTTCTTGTCGATTTATTTAATTCATTGAAATTCCATCCAATAAAACCGAAGAATTATAAATTTCCAAAATAATACATAAGAATATTGCAAATAAAGCCATTGCAACTCCCATCAAAGGAGTAGTTCCCCACCCCGGAGCTACTTTACCATATTCCGAATTCAACGGTTTCAATAAAACCCCCACGGTAGTTGGTTTTGGACGCGATCTAGAACTACCCTCAACGGTTTGTGTAGCCATAAATCCAATTTTTTTGTTGAGATCTGTTGACTTTGTATACCATTCCATTGTAAATAAATGATTTTATCATAGATCCATTGGTGTCTTGAAATTATATATATAATAATGGAAACAGCAACCCTAGTCGCCATCTTTATATCTGGTTTACTTGTAAGTTTTACTGGGTATGCCTTATATACCGCTTTTGGGCAACCCTCTCAACAATTAAGAGATCCTTTCGAAGAACACGGGGACTAGTTGAGATAATGAGTCTTCCAATATTGAAATAATATTGGAAGACTCATTATCTCAATTGAGATAATGAAAAATCATTTCTTAGTTGGAACTTTCGGAGGTTCCCGAAAAAAGATAGCGAAAAAAATGATCCCTAGAGTCGAGACTAATAAAAATGTATAAACCAATGCTTCCATAGATTTTTTTGTGGTTTACAATTATAGCTTCCATACCTGTTTACTCGAGATTATTTTCCCGATAAGGATAAAAAGTAAAAAAAGGGCGGTGATTCAAATAAAGATTTCTTTAGTATCTTATGTCAAATAAAAAAAAATATATATAAGAAAAATTGTTGTATTAGACTCCTTGTCTTCTTGTAGTTGGATCGCCAAGTTTTTGGAATGTCCCAAATTCTACCTGAGCATCCAAATCGGGGTCAATACCAGCAAAAACATCTCTGAACAAGGTTCTAGCCCCATGCCAAATGTGTCCAAAGAAGAAGAGTAGGGCAAAGGAAGCATGTCCAAAAGTAAACCAACCCCTTGGACTACTACGAAAAACACCATCAGATTTCAAAGTAGCACGGTCTAATTCAAAAATTTCACCCAATTGAGCACGTCTAGCATATTTTTTTACAGTCGCAGGATCACTATAATTGACTCCGTTGAGTTCACCACCATAGAACTCAACAGTTACACCTACTTGTTCAACGCTATACTTAGATTCCGCTCTTCTAAAAGGAACGTCAGCTCTAACAATTCCGTCCCCATCTATCAAAACGACAGGAAATGTTTCAAAAAAGGTAGGCATACGGCGTACAAAAAGTTCACGGCCATCTTTATCCCTAAAAATGGGGTGTCCCAACCATCCAACAGCTATTCCATCGCCGTTGTCCATTGAGCCCGCTCTAAATAATCCTCCTTTTGCCGGATTATTGCCGATGTAATCATAAAAAGCTAATTTATCAGGAATTTTGGACCAAGCTTCTGATAAACTTTGATTTTCCGCTAGCCCAGCACTTACTCTTCGGTATATTTCTTGCTGAAAGTATCCCTGATCCCATTGATAACGAGTGGGGCCAAATAATTCGATCGGAGTGGTTGCTGAACCATACCACATAGTTCCGGCAACAACAAAAGCTGCAAAAAAGACAGCAGCGATACTACTAGAAAGAACGGTTTCAATATTGCCCATACGTAATCCTTTGTATAGACGTTGAGGCGGACGGACACTAAGATGGAATAGACCTGCTAATATGCCTAATGTCCCTGCGGCAATATGATGAGACGCTATTCCTCCTGGAACAAAAGGATCAAAACCTTCCACGCCCCACGCTGGACTTATTGGTTGTACTTTTCCAGTTAGTCCATAAGGGTCGGATACCCAGATTCCGGGACCATACAAGCCTGTTACATGAAATGCGCCAAAACCAAAACAAGCCACGCCGGCAAGAAATAAATGAATTCCAAAAATCTTAGGCAAATCCAAAGAAGGTTTTCCCGTACGTTCATCAGAAAATATTTCTAGATCCCAGTACACCCAATGCCAAATAGCTGCTAAAAAGCACAAACCAGAAAACACAATATGTGCGCCGGCCACACCTTCGTAACTCCAAATACCCGGATCCGTTATAGTCCCCCCTGTAATACTCCAACCGCCCCATGAATTGGTTATTCCTAAACGAGTCATGAAAGGTATAACGAACATACCCTGTCTCCACATTGGATCAAGAACGGGGTCAGAGGGATCAAAAACGGCTAATTCATATAGAGCCATCGAACCGGCCCAACCGGCAACCAAAGCTGTATGCATTATATGGACAGAAATCAACCGGCCGGGATCATTCAATACAACAGTATGAACACGATACCAAGGCAAACCCATGGAAATACCCCTTAAGAAAAATGACACTATGTAACTTTATTGCATTAGAAAAGACTAAAATTAGGCTAAAGGACCCCCTATTGTTCAATAGATTATCGCGGAACAAGGGTTAATCTATGTTCTATTCTGTTGTTAATAAGGAAACTTTTTTGTTTGTAGGAGTAAAGAGAAACAAATCTATTCTATATCCGATAAGTATCAATACGCAATGGGAAGTTGATATCATCTTGTATCAGTAAATACTTTGCTACTTGGTGATTATTGAAAGGTTATTCATAAGAAATTGACTTTATTTATTCGATCTTCATTTTAAACTAAACTTTTCTAATCTATGCCTAAAATATTAGGATTGATATTATGAAGACACAAACTCTATTATTACGTTTCCACATCAAAGTGAACCATAGTACTTAATTTTTTGTTTGATTTAATGCCTATTGGTGTTCCAAAAGTTCCCTTTCGAAGTCCTGGAGAGGAAGATGCATCTTGGGTTGACGTATAGTGCGACTTGTCAGATATATTGGGTCGTATGGGATTTCCCCGTTCTCTCTCCCGATTGAGATATCCTCCCTTTCGCCCAAGAAAGATTCATTGAATCATAAAAAATTTGGAGCGTGAAAGGCAATTAGATCCTTGTTTGAGTTTTAGGGGGATTCAGATTAACATTTATAATAATTTATGGTTGGCTCGGTTGGACCAATAAAATGAAGTATCCAGGCTCCGTTTATCAAAAACCCAATTCCAATTGGGAATATATTGAAGATTATTACTTGTATTATTAGTATACATTTTTTGACTTTAACGTTTAACTAACTGTTTTGCTTTTAAAGTCAAATAACAAATAAACAATAGAAAAGAGAAATAAAAAAACACATGTGGTATTGGAAAAATTTGTCCTATATGTGCAAATCCGAAATCGGGCAGATCTTTACCCGGAGTAGAGCATAAACCTAAAAGAATTCAAAGGGCCCATTCAAGAACAAGAAAATGACATCGTGATTTTGATTGGATCGCGATGAACTGATACATCAATGAAAAGTAAGTTCAATAAGTTTAGTAAATTCTCTTTTTTTTTTTTTTTTTTTTTTTCTTATTTTTTGTTTTAGAATATAATTCTATAATATAATTGGGGGTAAAGGCGCAAAAAGTCATATTTATTGAAAACTAGACTAGAAAAAACTCATTATAATCATTTTATTATAACATTCAAATTTTGAAAAACTCTCTAAAAAAAAAATGAAAAACGAATTGAATCGACACGTTGATTTTTTTCACAATTTTTTTGAACCGTATGCATAAAAAGATGCATGTACGGTTTCGGCGGGATGCCCTTACTTATCCCAATCAACCGACTTTATCGAGAAAGATTACTTTTTTTAGGCCAAGAGATCGATAGCGAGATCTCTAATCAACTTATTGGTCTTATGGTCTATCTTAGTATCGAGGATGATACAAAAGATTTGTATTTGTTTATAAATTCTCCTGGCGGCTGGGTAATACCTGGAGTAGCCATTTATGATACTATGCAATTTGTGCGACCAGATGTACATACAATATGTATGGGGTTAGCTGCCTCAATGGGATCTTTTATCCTAGTCGGCGGAGAAATTACCAAACGTTTAGCATTCCCTCACGCTTGGCGCCAATGAGTTTTTTATTTTAGAGAAAAAAAGAATACAATACTATGCCTTCACCATAAAAAAAAATGAAGTAATAATAGCATGGCACTTTGAATTCGATATGATAAAATTTTGTCTCTATTTTTAAAACATTAGATTATGTATCGAAAGGGTAGTATGAGATGAAGAATAGTCCCGATTTTTTTTGAGGGGGAGTTCGTTTCAGCGTCACAAACTTTTTTCATACCAAAAGACTCTAAAAACAATATTTCTGTTTGAAAGAGTACAAAAAAGTCTTTTTTCCTTATTTTTCGGATCAAAAAGAAACTTTGGGATTGCTGAATTATAGACAAAATAAATAGAAAGCAACGGAGCCATCATAGTATTTTTAAATACCTCTGAAAAGAAGGGTGGTAATTGGATCATTTACTGATCGGGATCTGATCGATTCTATTTTTTTCTTTCTTTCACGGAAAAACGTAAATTCCATTGTAAAGCCGTATGCAATGCGAAAAAAATGCACGTACGGTTATTCAATTCACCATCTAGGCGCGAGATATAATACTTTTTATTATTAAGGTATCATCAGGGTAATGATTCATCAACCTGCTAGCTCTTTTTACGAGGCCCAAACGGGAGAATTTATCTTGGAAGCGGAAGAACTATTGAAATTGCGCGAAACCCTCACAAGGGTTTATGTACAAAGAACGGGCAAACCCCTATGGGTTGTATCTGAAGATATGGAAAGGGATGTTTTTATGTCAGCAACAGAAGCCCAAGCTCATGGAATTGTTGATCTTGTAGCGGTCGAATAAAACAAATAAAAATAGTTAAACATTTTTGTTTTAATTTTATCTTGTTACTGGGTTTATCTTAAGATTCTATTAACTAGAAATAGAAATGCATTCGGTTAGGATTGATCTAAACCAGCCCATTTTGGATATAATTCAGCATGCCAACTATTAAACAACTTATTAGAAACACAAGACAGCCAATCCGACATGTCACGAAATCCCCCGCTCTTCGGGGATGTCCTCAGCGCCGAGGAACATGTACTAGGGTGTATGTGTGACTCGTTCAGATTATGAGCTGGAACAAAAGCAAACGAAAAGAAAAGAAGACATTTTTCCAGTATCAATGATTCGGACTGGTGAATAGGATAAAACGGAAAAACTCAATCAACTCGCGAAAAAAAATCTATTCATCTATTGTGTCTGAAATTTATGGTTTCTCTTAGTGTAAAAAAAAAAAAATTCCCAGTAGTAGCGTTAACGCTATCCATTTAGCGGGAATCCTTTTTTAAGAGAAAAAATAATGCTCCCTTATATTTGCACGAACGGACTAGCAGGGTCAGCTATCCAGCTAACCTTCAAAATTAAATACCGTTACTGTATAGGTGGATCTAATTGTGAAAGACCTAATACTGGATAATTCATGGGTAGAGCCAAAAAAAATTTGAACTGTACAAGTTTATCAATATACAGAAATTAAGTAAGGGGGCTCCGGTGTATAGAGAGGACCTAGCCGTTTAATAAGTAACCATAGAAACGAAGGAACCCACTATTTTTTCCATATTTACTATGTTAAATTGAATTGAAAATTGACATTTTTTGAGTTTTCTTTACTTTCCTTTGATACATTAATTTCTTAGTTTTTTGTCTTGTTTCAAGACGAAATGTCGCAAAAAAAAAGAAATAACAAATAGTGGTCGGGAAGGTTAGAGCAGCAAAAGCCATTAGGATTTTTATTTTATATATTGGAAAAATCCGTTTTGTTATTAATAGACCAGGAGGGGAGAAAAGAATAACTCAACGAAAGAAAATAAATGAGTTATTCATTAAAGTTTCATTTATTAAATGACTAGAGTTAAACGAGGATATATAGCTCGCAGACGTAGAACAAAAATGCGTTTATTTACATCAACCTTTAGAGGGGCTCATTCAAGACTTACTCGAACCATTGCTCAACAGAAAATAAGAGCTTTAGTTTCGGCTCATAGGGATAGAGGTAAGCAAAAGAGAGATTTTCGCCGTTTATGGATCACTCGGATAAACGCAGTAATTCGCGACAACGAATTATACTATAATTATAGTCAATTTATAAATGATTTGTACAAGAGACAGGTACTTCTTAATCGTAAAGTACTGGCACAAATAGCGATATTAAATCGGAATTGTCTTTATATGATTTCAAATGAGATCATAAATAAAGAAGATTGAAAAGAATGACCCGAAATGATTTAAATGCGATTCCCCGGAGTTTATTCTCCGGGAGTATAGAGTATAAATGAGTCTGATAAAATACGATAAATAAAAAAAAAAAGCAATAAATCCAGTCAAAAGAAAATTTTTTTTCCCTGTATTTTTTATTTTTATTATCTTACATTACGATACGACAATCAAATCGAGAATCTCAGGTTTTTTTAGAACAAAGCTACAATCCATGCTACAATCCATGTTTGAGTTCAGATTCCTTTTTTGATTCAATTTCATTATTATTATCAATTAAATAAAGAAAAAGCATATTATTATTTTTATTTATTTTTGGTTCTAAAACTATAAGTTCTATTAGTCGACTCGGTTCTTTCAAATTGTTTCTCATTATTAAGAAAAGGTAACAACGATAAAATACGAGCTTGTTTTATAGCAATAGTAATTAATCGTTGTTGTTTCAAGGTTAATCTATTTACTCGCCTAGATAATATTTTTCCTTGTTCACTAATAAATCGACTAATTAAACTCATGTTTCTATAATCAATTCGATCCCCCGGTTGGATCGGGGGCAAACGCCTACGAACAGATCGCTTGGATTTAATAAAGGGTCGCTTGGATTTATCCATAGTTTGTTTCATTTCTGTCTTATACCGAAAATCCTACTTCTTAATTATATTAATTATAATTTTTTTAGGTCCAGCCAAAATAGGATTTGGTTTGTTTATTTCTCGTTTATTTATTTTTGTATTTATATTTATATATAATAATATTTAAATATAAAAATATAAAAAATAGTAAATATTTTTAAAATTATAAGGAAATCGTTTTGGTTTGGCCCCCTTCATTGAATTGAAAGGATGATAGCCAGACGTTCAGTTTGCTCGATTTTATTTCTTTATCTCTCCATGAATTGTATGTTTGTAACAATAGGAACAGAATTTTCGCAATTCTAACCGACTAGGTGTATTGTGCCGATTCTTTTGAGTAATATATCTGGAAACACCCCTTGATTCCTTATTAACACTCTTTCGAACACAACTATTACATTCCAAAATAACTTTGACTCGGACATCTTTTCCCTTAGCCATGAACCTCCTTTTGATTTTTGGGATTTTGGATTCAAACAATTTGTCTATTTTGATTTTCGACCCGAAGTGAAGAATAAAGGAAAAGAAAAAATAGATGCTGCGAACTCGAAATACAATTAAAAAGAATTCGTTGCAATCAATAGAGTAATAATAATAGTATATAAATTAGCAAAAAGTTTCGAACTCTATTGCTACTCGCAGTATTTTATTTAATTTAAGTATCTTGTATAATACTTTTATGCTAAACCCATCCTTTTTTTATTGCCCTAATTTTTTGTAAATAGGGCAATAAAAAAGTCGATTTAACTTCTTAACTTCATCAAAACTTGAGGTCAGACTCGAATGAAAAAGGGAGATTAGTCACAGAAAATTCATTCTTTCTGTAATCCTCATTACTCCCCTCCCATTTTAATAACTAGAATGAAAAAAAAGGGAATGTCAACGCATCTGGGAAAAAACGATTTATTTCTATTAATAGACCGGCTAAAGACCCAAACCATAGAGTACTTAGTACCGGTGCTACGGAAAGATATGTTTTTAGATCTCGCATTGAAAACCCTCCTTCGTAAGTTAGTTAATGTATAAAATAAAGGTAATACATATCTAATCTATGAGCAGATGTATATAGAGATAGTCAAGGATCACTTGGGTTTGTAAATGAAATGCATAAAAAAAATGATGAACAAAGATCTAGTAAATAAGAGATTTTAAAAGTAAAATAATAGCATACCCTTCCTACGGAACTCAGTAGTCACAAAAAGTTTTTTTGTTTTTTTTTTACGCCAGGGTTTGTTTTCATATCTTTATATAAAATATAAAAAGAAAATATAAAAAAAATACATATAAAAATACTTTATATGATATGAGACCAAAAAGAAGAAGTGGCACGGCAAGATAAACCATATCATTTTTTG